AGAATGGATAACTTCTATTTCTGTTATATCAATTATCATTTCAACGATCAACTTCTCCCATAATGATATCTATACTACCTAGTATCGTCATAATATCAGCCAATTTCATTCTTTTAACTAACTGCGGAAGAATTTGCAAGTTGATAAACCCCGGCGGTCGGATTTTCCATCTCCAAGGAAAAACACTCTGATCTCCGATCAGAAAAATTCCCAATTCTCCTTTTGGTGCTTCGACTCTTACATAAAGTTCTTGCTTGGATAATTCAAAAGTTGGAGAAGGTTTTTTACTAATAAATCGATATTCAAAATCATTCCATTCAGGGTCTTTTATTTTATCAAAGCGCCGGCTTTCTAAATTCTCATAGGGCCCCCCTGGAATTCCTTCCAGGGCCTGTTGGATAATTTTTATGGATTCTGTCATTTCGCCGATTCGTACTAAATAACGAGCTAATGAATCTCCTTCTTTTTGCCATTGAATCTCCCAATTAAATTCGTCATAACACTCATAACGATCAACTTTACGAAGATCCCATTGTATTCCGGAAGCTCGTAGCATTGGCCCCGATAAACCCCAATTTAATGCTTCTTCTCCGCTAATAATACCTACGGCTTCAACTCGTTCTAAAAAAATAGGATTTCGTGTAATAAGTTTTTGATATTCAGCAACCCCAGTTAAAAAATAATCGCAAAAATCTAAACATTTATCTATCCAGCCATGAGGTAGATCAGCAGCGACTCCTCCGATACGAAAATAATTATGCATCATGCGCATACCGGTAGCAGCTTCGAATAGGTCATATATCAATTCTCGTTCTCGCAAAATATAGAAAAAGGGGGTCTGTGCCCCAATATCTGCCATAAAAGGGCCAAGCCATAACAAATGGGAAGCGATACGACTTAACTCCAGCATAATAGCTCTAATATAGCTAGCCCTTTTAGGTACTTGAATATTGCCTAGCTGTTCAGGTCCATTTACGGTTATTGCTTCTGTAAACATAGTAGCTAAATAATCCCAACGTGTTACATAAGGCAAATATTGTATAATTGTTCGATTTTCTGCAATTTTTTCCATTCCTCTATGTAAATAACCCAATATAGGTTCACAGTCAATAACATCTTCACCGTCGAGAGTAACGATTAGTCGAAGAACACCGTGCATTGATGGGTGGTGAGGGCCCATATTGACTATCATGAGGTCGTTTCTTGTAGTTGGTGTAATCATAAGTTTTTCCCGAGTCAGTCTTCCATGCATTGCTGAAAGTAAAAAGAAATTCATCAAAATTTAAACGACTAAGCTCATCAAGACTAAGCTCGTCAAATGATATCATGCTTCAAATTAACGAGTTTTTATTTCTCGAATATCCAACTCATCAATTAATTCTTTATAGCGTTCTCTATTTCTTTTTAACAAATAGGCTAGTAGTCGTTGACGTTTTCCCAAAATTTTTCGCAAACCTTTCTGAGATGAAAAGTCTTTTTTGTGCAATTCCAAATGTGAAGTAAGTCTCCTTATTTTAGTGGTGAAACTGAATACTTGAAATTCAACAAACCCTCTATTTTCTTTTTGAGAAATAATAGAAATTACTGAATTTTTTACCATAAAAAACTCTCCTTTCCCCTTGTACAGATATGGATTTTACCAATCAGTAATAAGTATAAGTAATAATAATGCCATTAATTTTGATATGCTATATACAATAATTTAATCGAAATAACTCTTATTTTTCTGAATTCAAACCAATCAAGCGAATTTGAAATTGGATTTATATAGGAATAGAAAAAGATTGGTACATTTTCGCATCGAAGAATTTACACCTAAAATTAAGAAGTTTCTGTTGATTCATTTGGAATACTAATTGAGATATTATTCATAATTCATTTCATATTGAATACTAGAATGAGATGTGAAACAAGAAAAGTACGTGATCTGTATATTTGTTTACTTTCATATACCCTATATTATATATAGATATAGATTAATATAGATTATATATAGGGTATATAAAAATAGGGTTTAGGATATATATATATAAATTGTATTATTCACAGAATTTCAATCGCGGATACAGATGTATTCTTAACATACTGAAACGACTGCTATTATTGGTATCAAACCAATAACGATTCATACAAGCTAAATCTTCTAATCGATAATTAGGCCAAAGAAAGAACTTTAATTTCATTAATTGATTTTTCTCTCTATCAAGATAGTTATTGTCATGTGAAACTCGGCTGCTGTTTTTTATGTTCTTTCTATTCCAAAATACTGGATTTCTATCTGTATAATTTTTATTCTTTGAATTGAAACAAATTAGAATTCTCGCTTTTCTACGACGTTTAAACGAGAAAATATTTTCTGGAACAAGTAAATCAAAATGATTTTTGTCTCTATTTTCAATTATTCTTTGATGTGGTGAATTTGTTTCATTCAGATTTGTCCTAGAAACATATCTTTGCTCTTGATATTTTTGATTAATTTGATGCTTACTCTTATGAAGCAACGAAATACCTACGGTTTGGTACATAATAAATTGTCCATCTTTTTTTCCAGACAAACGAAGTGGTTCTACAATCAATACCCCCCTCTTCATGAATTCTGAAAGAGTTAAACTACTTTGAATTGGCATTCTATCCAAATTGATTTCTCTCTTTTGAATGGAGGATATAGTCATTTTTCTTGGATCTATCAGTCTAAGCAGAAGACAATATGCCTTGATATTATTGATCATTCTTTGATTCAAAGTTGTGCCCCATCTCAATTGAAAAAGCAAATAACGTTTCAGGAAGAAATCTAGTTCTGCTTCTGTATTGCTTTTGTATTGTTTTCTCTTTTTTCCCTTTTTCATATCCAAGCTTGCATAATTATCTTCAATATCTTTTTGTTGTGAGAGAACGGATCCATGATCTCCTTGGCTTATGGGTTCTTTTTCTTCTTGATTTCGATGCTTTTTATTCGAGGCTATCAACAAATTTATCTTTTCTTTTTCATTAATCTTTTTATTTTCACTACTATTTAAATTTATTAAATTTAAAAGAAGTAATTTGCTTGGTATAAACCAAGGTTTCGTTTTATATGCCTTATAAAGTAACACAAATTCTGGGAAGAGCCAAAATCCCAGATTCGATATGGGGCGCTTTAGGATTTTTTCATTCATTCCCATCCAATTAAAAAATCCTTTGTGGGGGTTTGGTGAATTGGTTTCTGGAATCATAAGATAAAAAATATTTTTTTTAGAAATTATTTGAGAATTGTTAGTAGGAATTTGAGTATTTTGATTCCTATTGGTATCAATAATGATCCAGGTCTCAATATCGGCTTTTTGTCTAAGATAAAAATTGAAAAATTTCCAATCAAAGTTTTTTCTATCGGCCGCTTTTTCCATATATGGAATATCAACCTGTCTTAGATCATTTTGAATAGGGATGTTCCTCAATATATCAAAAAGGGCCTTTTTAGGCCTGTTATAAGTATAAAAAATTTCTTGGTTCTTATTTCCTTGAAAGGGAAATCTAGAAAAAAAGCATTCCGTTTTATTTTCATAATTAATAAATTTATATGATAAAAGATTATATCTATAATATTTTCGAAAATTACTTTTTTCATTGGATACTAAATATACTTCCGATTTTTTTTTGGAACCAACCAATTGGTCTTTTTCATATGAATGCCGTTTGATTAAATTTTCCTTTTTAACTATACAACGCTGGCGAACTCTATTTCGCCATTTTTCTGGTATTAATCTAGACCATCCGATCTGAGATAAATGGTATTGATAATGTCCTTTTAACCAGTTTTTCCATTGATTCGTTTCATAGCTTAGAAGTTTCTTATTTGCTAATTTCGAATGAATCATTCCTTGTCTTTCAAAAGAACTCTTTATTTTAGACTTAAGAAAAGGGGGGATTCTTTGATATTGAACAACAGATCTTACCGAGTTCCTAATTTGAATTTGTGATAATTTGTAAAATACATATGCTTGTGACACGTAGGATAAGTCATAAAAAATACGTGAATTTTCTTTAATATTACTAATATTATCAAATGGCTTTTTTATAGTCGAAATAAATGTAATTGGAGTTTTCTTTTTTTTATTAATTCTTTCTTGTTTTCTTTTATTATTGTAAATCGATTTATCAATAATTTTTTTTGTTACTTTAAGAAAAATTTTTGTATTTATTCTGGGAATATTAATGATAGATAAAAATAGATCTGTGTAGATTTTTTCAATGAAAATTTTTAAAAAAGGGGATAATTTATAGATTAATCGAGCATTTCTTCTTTTTAATATTTGCCATTTTTCGAATCTTTTAGCATTATAATTTGTTTTGTTAGGACTAAGATTATTTATTCTTGGAGTTACTTTTTTTTTCTCTTTTGAAATTCTTTTTATTTGATTTCGAATTTTACTTGTTCTATCAGCGAAATCCTTCGTTTTTTTTTCCGTCAATGAAGAATTTGACGAACTCGGAGATGCAATTTGATTAAATGATTCGTGAATTATATGATTGCTTATCATGGAATCTTTTTCTTCTTTAATTTCGCTTAATTTATATACTTCTCTTAATCTAAATAATAGAATTGGATTGACTTTTGAAAATTCTTTTATTATTTTTTTTATAAAAAGAACACCTCCGATAACCCATTTTTTGTTTTTGATTTCTTTTGAAACTTTTCCAAGTAATAGTAATTTTGTTTTTTCTTTAAAAACGGTTAGAACTTGAAAATACTTCTTTTTATATTTAACAATTTTTTTTTTGAATTCCTTTAAAATAGGTTTAAAAAGGGAAGGACGTTTTCGGGGTTGACCAAAAGGAAATTCTGTTTCCATTCCCAAAATTGTTAAAAAACAAAAATCTTTTTTTTTCTTTTTCATTAGATCTTTCTGAGAGGGTCGTAGTTTCAATTTGTGCCAACAGAAAGGAAATAATATTTTTATTTGAATACCATCTGTCAACCAATTTTTTGGAAATTCTGTTTCTGATAATGGAACACCGTTATA